GCTAGCGTAGCTTAACTAAAGCATAACACTGAAGATGTTAAGATGGGCCCTAGAAAGCCCCGCCAGCACAAAGGCTTGGTCCTGACTTTACTATCAGCTTTAGCTAGATTTACACATGCAAGTATCCGCACCCCTGTGAGAATGCCCTAACAGCTCCCTGCCCGGGAGCAAGGAGCCGGTATCAGGCACACATCTGTTAGCCCATGACACCTTGCTTTGCCACACCCTCAAGGGAACTCAGCAGTGATAAACATTAAGCCATAAGTGAAAACTTGACTTAGTTAAAGCTAAGAGGGCCGGTAAAACTCGTGCCAGCCACCGCGGCTATACGAGAGGCCCAAGTTGATAGCACCCGGCGTAAAGAGTGGTTATGGAAAATTAATACTAAAGCCGCACACCTTCAAAGCTGTCATACGCATCCGAAGAATAGAAGCCCAATCACGAAAGTAGCTTTACAAAACCTGACCCCACGAAAGCTCTGGTACAAACTGGGATTAGATACCCCACTATGCCTAGCCCTAAACATTGGCAGTACACTACACACCCTGCCCGCCCGGGAACTACGAGCACCAGCTTAAAACCCAAAGGACTTGGCGGTGCTTTAGACCCCCCTAGAGGAGCCTGTTCTAGAACCGATAACCCCCGTTCAACCTCACCCTTCCTTGTTCATCCCGCCTATATACCGCCGTCGTCAGCTTACCCTGTGAAGGCCTAAATAGTAAGCACAACTGGTACAACCCAAAACGTCAGGTCGAGGTGTAGCGTATGGAAGGGGAAGAAATGGGCTACATTCCCTAAAGTAGGGAATACGAATGATGCACTGAAAGATGCATCTGAAGGAGGATTTAGTAGTAAGCGGAAAATAGCGTGTTCCGCTGAAACTGGCCCTGAAGCGCGCACACACCGCCCGTCACTCTCCCCTAAACCACTAATTTAAGTAACTAAAACCCTAATGCCCTATAAAGGGGAGGCAAGTCGTAACATGGTAAGGGTACCGGAAGGTGCACTTGGAAAAATCAGAGTGCAGTTAAAACAGAATAATACTTCCCTTACACTGAAGAGACATCCGTGCAAATCGGATCACCCTGATGCCCAACAGCTAGCCCCCCAACACAACAACAACCAACCACTATTTATAACCCCAAATATACTAGCACATGCATTAAACAAACCATTTTTCCCCTTTAGTATGGGCGACAGAAAAAGGACCAAGGAGCCATAGAAAAAGTACCGCAAGGGAACGCTGAAAGAGAAATGAAACAACCCAGTAAAGCCAAAAAAAGCAGAGATTTAACCTCGTACCTTTTGCATCATGATTTAGCCAGACTATTCCAAGCAAAGCGCACTTTAGTTTGATACCCCGAAACTAGGGGAGCTACTCCAAGCCCGCCTATCTATTAGGGCAAACCCGTCTCTGTGGCAAAAGAGTGGGATGAGCTTCGAGTAGAGGTGATAAACCTACCGAACCTAGTTATAGCTGGTTGCCCGGGAATTGGATAGAAGTTCAGCCTCCCAGATTCTTTAATCGCCTCAGTACCACTCCACCTGAATATGAGAAGCTAGGAGAGTTAGTCAAAGGGGGTACAGCCCCTTTGAAACAAGACACAACTTTTCAGGCAGGAAAAAGATCATAATCAAACCAAGGATAAGTATTTAGGTGGGCCTAAAAGCAGCCATCCCAACAGAAAGCGTTATAGCTCAAATACACCATTTTCCCTTCGATCCTGATAATTATTTCTTAATCCCCCACTACTACCGGGCCATCCCATGCCTCCCATGGGAGCGACCCTGCTAATATGAGTAATAAGAGGGCCCCGCCCCTCTCCCAGCACATGTGTACTTCGGAACGAACCCCCACCGAACATTAACGTCCCCAAACTAAAAGAGGGCCCTGAACAACAACCCAAGACAACTAGAAAAAAATTCAAACACTTAAACGTTAACCCTACACAGGCGTGCCCCCGAGGAAAGACTAAATGAAAGAGAAGGAACTCGGCAAACAAATGAAGCCTCGCCTGTTTACCAAAAACATCGCCTCTTGCAAAACTAAAGAATAAGAGGTCCCGCCTGCCCTGTGACTATTAGTTTAACGGCCGCGGTATTTTGACCGTGCAAAGGTAGCGCAATCACTTGTCTTTTAAATGAAGACCTGTATGAATGGCACAACGAGGGCTTAACTGTCTCCTCTTTCAAGTCAATGAAATTGATCTCCCCGTGCAGAAGCGGGGATAAAACCATAAGACGAGAAGACCCTATGGAGCTTTAGACACCAAAGAAGATCCTGTTAAATGTCCCTATATAAAGGCCTGAACTAATGGAACCCTTCCCTAATGTCTTTGGTTGGGGCGACCACGGGGAAAGAAATAACCCCCGCGTGGACTGGGAGTACTTCACTCCTACAGCCAAGAGCCACAGCTCAAATCAACAGAACTTCTGACCTATAAGATCCGGCAATGCCGATCAACGGACCGAGTTACCCTAGGGATAACAGCGCAATCCCCTTTTAGAGCCCATATCGACAAGGGGGTTTACGACCTCGATGTTGGATCAGGACATCCTAATGGTGCAGCCGCTATTAAGGGTCCGTTTGTTCAACGGTTAAAGTCCTACGTGATCTGAGTTCAGACCGGAGTAATCCAGGTCAGTTTCTATCTATGACATGTTCTTTTCTAGTACGAAAGGACCGAAAAGAAGGGGCCCCTGCTCTAAGTATGCCCCACCCTCACCTAATGAAAACAACTAAATTAGGCAAGAGAACATGTCTGCCCTGCCTGAGAAAACAGCCTGTTAGGGTGGCAGACCCTGGTTAATGCAAAAGACCTAAGCCCTTTTTACAGAGGTTCAACTCCTCTCCCTAGCTATGATTTCAATTATTATTACCCATATCCTTAACCCCCTAGCATACATCGTGCCTGTTCTCTTAGCCGTTGCCTTTCTTACACTCCTGGAACGAAAAGTCCTCGGATATATACAACTACGAAAGGGGCCAAACATTGTAGGGCCTTACGGACTACTACAGCCCATTGCCGACGGCGTCAAACTCTTTATCAAAGAGCCCGTTCGCCCCTCCACTTCTTCTCCAACCCTGTTCCTCTTAACCCCTATACTTGCACTTACCCTCGCCCTAACCCTTTGAGCTCCTATACCCCTCCCGTACCCAGTCATCGACCTAAACCTGGGGATCCTATTCCTTCTAGCCTTATCCAGCCTAGCTGTCTACTCCATCCTAGGCTCAGGATGAGCCTCCAATTCAAAATATGCCCTTATCGGGGCCCTCCGAGCTGTAGCCCAAACCATTTCATATGAAGTAAGCCTCGGTCTTATTCTTTTAAGCATTATTATTTTTACGGGGGGATTCACACTACAAACCTTCAATATTGCCCAAGAGACCATCTGAATGCTTTTACCCGCCTGACCTTTAGCCGCAATATGATATATCTCAACCCTAGCTGAAACAAACCGCGCACCCTTTGATCTCACCGAGGGCGAATCCGAACTTGTTTCAGGCTTTAACGTAGAGTATGCAGGCGGCCCCTTCGCGCTCTTCTTCCTAGCTGAATACGCAAACATCCTACTAATAAACACTCTTTCCGCAATCCTCTTCCTAGGAGCCTCACATCTTCCTATATTCCCCGAACTAACTGCCATTAATCTAATGACTAAAGCCGCCTTACTGTCTGTAGTGTTTCTATGAGTACGAGCCTCGTACCCTCGCTTCCGATACGACCAACTCATACACCTGATCTGAAAAAATTTCCTTCCTCTTACACTAGCACTAGTTATTTGACACCTAGCACTACCCATTGCATTTGCTGGCCTTCCGCCTCAACTATAACCCAAGAAACTGTGCCTGAAGAAAAGGGCCACTTTGATAGAGTGACTAATGGGGGTTAAAGTCCCCCCGGTTTCTTAGAAAAAAGGGACTTGAACCCCTCCTAAAGAGAGCAAAACTCTTGGTGCTTCCACTACACTATTTCCTAGTAAAGTCAGCTAATCAAGCTCTTGGCCTCATACCCCAAACATGTTGGTTAAAGTCCTTCCTTTACTAATGAACCCTTACATCCTAACCACCCTATTATTCGGCATTGGTTTAGGCACAACTATTACCTTCGCCAGCTCCCACTGGCTACTCGCCTGAATAGGACTAGAAATAAATACTCTTGCCATTATCCCCCTAATAGCACAGCACCACCACCCCCGAGCCGTCGAAGCAGCCACTAAATATTTCCTAATCCAAGCTGCCGGGGCAGCCATGCTACTCTTTGCTAGCACCACTAATGCCTGACTCACAGGACAATGAGAACTGACACAAATAACACACCCCCTTCCCACCGTCCTTATTATACTAGCCCTGGCCCTAAAAATAGGCCTCGCACCAGTACACGCATGACTACCCGAAGTTCTTCAAGGCCTCGACCTCACTACAGGACTTATTTTATCCACCTGACAAAAACTTGCACCTTTTGCCCTACTACTTCAGATTCCTTCAGCCAACCCCACACTACTAGCCATACTTGGTCTTGCCTCTACGCTCGTTGGAGGCTGAGGAGGGCTAAATCAAACACAACTGCGAAAAATCCTTGCCTATTCTTCAATTGCCCACCTCGGCTGAATAGTAATTATTTCACAATATGCCCCTTCCTTGACCATACTTACACTGGCCCTGTACTTGATTATAACCTTTTCAACCTTTCTACTATTCAAGCTAAATAAAACAACCAACATCAACACTCTCGCCACCTCTTGAACTAAAGCCCCCGCTCTTACGGCCCTGGCACCCCTCCTCCTTTTGTCCCTTGGAGGACTTCCTCCCCTTACAGGATTCATGCCAAAATGACTTATCCTACAAGAACTTGCCAAACAAGACCTAGCCCCCACCGCAACACTAATTGCCCTAAGTGCCCTTCTTAGCCTATACTTTTACCTTCGCCTATCCTACGCAATAACACTAACAATTTCACCCAATAACCTCACCGCAACCTCTCCATGGCGACTTCCCTCCCTACAAACAACCCTTCCCCTCGCCACCTCAACTATAGCGGCGCTACTACTCCTCCCTCTAACCCCGGCCATAACAGCACTCCTAACCCTTTAAGGAGCTTAGGTTAAGACTAGACCAAGAGCCTTCAAAGCCCTAAGCGGGTGTGAAAATCCCCCAGCCCCTGATAAGACCTGCGGGACTCTACCCCACATTTCCTGCATGCAAAACAGACGCTTTAATTAAGCTAAGGCCTTACTAGATAGGCAGGCCTCGATCCTACAAAATCTTAGTTAACAGCTAAGCGCTCAAACCAGCGAGCATCCATCTATCTTTCCCCCGCCTACTAGGCGGGCAGAGGCGGGGGAAAGCCCCGGCAGACGTCTAACCTGCTTCTTCAGATTTGCAATCTGATATGTTTAACACCTCAGGGCTTGATAAGAAGAGGACTTGAACCTCTGTCTATGGGGCTACAACCCACCACTTAAAACTCAGCCATCTTACCTGTGGCCATCACCCGTTGATTTTTCTCCACTAATCACAAAGACATTGGCACCCTATATCTAGTATTTGGTGCTTGAGCTGGCATAGTAGGCACAGCCTTAAGCCTGCTGATTCGAGCAGAACTTAGCCAACCCGGCGCTCTCCTTGGAGACGACCAGATTTACAATGTAATCGTTACGGCACACGCCTTTGTAATGATTTTCTTTATAGTAATACCAATTATGATCGGAGGCTTTGGAAACTGGCTTATTCCCCTGATGATCGGGGCCCCCGACATGGCATTCCCTCGTATGAATAACATAAGCTTCTGGCTTCTCCCCCCTTCCTTCCTTCTACTCCTCTCCTCTTCCGGAGTAGAGGCGGGAGCCGGTACTGGTTGAACTGTTTACCCTCCCCTGGCTGGAAATCTAGCCCATGCAGGCGCATCTGTTGACTTAACAATTTTCTCCCTTCACCTTGCAGGTGTATCTTCGATTCTTGGTGCAATTAATTTTATTACCACAATTATTAATATGAAACCCCCAGCCATCTCTCAGTACCAAACGCCTTTATTTGTTTGAGCAACCCTAATTACAGCTGTACTGCTTCTTCTTTCCCTTCCCGTCTTAGCTGCTGGCATCACAATGCTTCTCACAGACCGAAATCTTAACACCACTTTCTTCGACCCGGCAGGAGGAGGGGACCCAATCCTCTACCAACATCTCTTCTGATTCTTCGGCCACCCAGAAGTCTATATTCTTATTCTTCCCGGCTTCGGAATAATTTCCCACATTGTTGCTTATTACGCCGGCAAAAAAGAACCCTTCGGTTACATAGGAATGGTTTGAGCAATAATGGCCATTGGCCTGCTAGGCTTTATTGTATGAGCACATCACATGTTTACGGTAGGAATGGACGTAGACACACGCGCTTACTTCACATCTGCTACTATGATCATTGCAATTCCAACAGGGGTAAAAGTATTTAGCTGACTTGCAACTCTGCATGGGGGAACAATCAAATGAGAAACACCCCTTCTGTGAGCCCTGGGCTTCATTTTCTTGTTTACAGTTGGAGGCCTAACAGGCATTGTCCTGGCCAATTCATCCCTAGACATCGTACTCCACGACACATACTACGTAGTTGCCCACTTCCACTACGTACTATCCATGGGGGCCGTCTTCGCTATTATAGCTGCCTTCGTTCACTGATTCCCACTATTTTCGGGCTACACCCTCCACAGCACTTGAACAAAAATCCATTTCGGAATCATGTTCGTAGGGGTTAACATAACATTCTTCCCTCAACATTTCCTCGGATTAGCTGGAATGCCCCGACGTTACTCAGACTATCCTGACGCCTACACCCTATGAAACACAGTCTCCTCAATTGGATCTCTAGTGTCCCTAGTGGCCGTTATTATGTTCCTGTTTATTCTTTGAGAAGCATTTGCCTCCAAACGTGAAGTCCTAGCAGCAGATCTAACAACAACTAATGTAGAATGACTACACGGCTGCCCTCCGCCTTATCACACCTTCGAAGAGCCCGCCTACGTTCGAGTTCAAGCCAACTAGACGAGAAAGGGAGGAATTGAACCCCCATACGTCGGTTTCAAGCCAACAGCATAACCGCTCTGCCACTTTCTTCATAAGACACTAGTAAAAAGTTATTACACCGCCTTGTCAAGGCGAAATTGTGGGTTAGACCCCCGCGTGTCTTGACTTTCATGGCCCATCCCTCACAACTTGGATTTCAAGATGCAGCTTCACCCGTAATAGAAGAACTCCTTCATTTTCACGACCACGCTTTAATAATCGTTTTCCTGATTAGCACACTAGTACTTTACATTATTGTTGCCATGGTTACCACTAAGCTAACCAACAAATATATTCTAGACTCACAAGAGATTGAAATTATCTGGACTGTACTACCCGCCGTTATTTTAATCCTAATCGCCCTACCCTCGCTTCGAATCCTTTACCTAATGGACGAAATCAATAACCCCCTATTAACAATCAAAGCCGTCGGGCACCAGTGATACTGAAGCTATGAGTATACAGACTATGAAGACCTTGGATTTGACTCCTACATGATCCCCACACAAGACCTAACTCCCGGTCAATTCCGTCTCCTAGAAACCGACCATCGTATGGTCATCCCGGTCGAATCCCCCATCCGAGTGCTAGTAACTGCCGACGATGTATTACACTCCTGAGCAGTCCCCGCCCTCGGAGTTAAAATGGACGCAGTACCAGGACGTTTAAATCAAACAGCCTTTATTGCTTCCCGTCCAGGGGTATACTTTGGACAATGCTCTGAAATCTGCGGAGCGAATCACAGCTTTATGCCCATTGTAGTAGAAGCAGTCCCTCTAGAACACTTTGAAAACTGATCTTCCCGAATACTTGAAGACGCCTCGCCAGGAAGCTAAAAAGGGAATAGCGTTAGCCTTTTAAGCTAAAGATTGGTGGCCCCCAACCACCCCTAGCGACATGCCCCAGCTCAACCCCGCACCATGATTAGCCATCCTACTCTTCGCCTGAGGAGTATTCCTTGTCATTATCCCTGCAAAAATCACATCTCATCTATTCCCAAATACCGCTACACCCCTAGATGCAAGCAAAAAGAAAACACAACCCTGAACCTGACCATGACACTAAGCTTTTTTGACCAGTTTATAAGCCCCACTTACCTAGGAATTCCGCTAATAGCCCTCGCACTCACACTCCCTTGAATCCTCTACCCCACTCCAACAGCGCGATGATTAAACAACCGCCTTCTAACCCTTCAAGGCTGATTTATTAACCGTTTCACCCAACAACTTCTTCTTCCCCTGAACATTGGGGGTCACAAATGAGCGGCCCTCCTGGCCTCCCTAATGATCTTTTTAATCACCCTAAATATACTTGGACTTCTTCCCTACACTTTTACACCAACTACACAGCTATCCCTCAACCTAGGTTTCGCAGTACCCCTTTGACTAGCCACCGTGATTATTGGTATGCGTAATCAACCCACCCATGCCCTAGGACACCTTCTACCAGAAGGCACCCCCGTCCCTCTTATTCCAGTACTTATTATTATCGAAACAATTAGCCTATTTATTCGACCCCTCGCCCTAGGCGTTCGACTCACAGCCAATCTAACAGCCGGACATCTTTTAATTCAACTAATCGCTACAGCTGCCTTTGTGCTTATCCCAATAATGCCTACCGTAGCATTCCTTACAATGACAGTACTAGTTCTTCTAACACTACTAGAAGTTGCCGTAGCAATAATTCAAGCCTACGTCTTCGTCCTTCTGCTATCCCTTTACCTACAAGAAAACGTCTAATGGCCCATCAAGCACACCCCTATCACATAGTTGACCCCAGCCCCTGACCCTTAACAGGAGCAATCGCTGCCCTATTATTGACCTCAGGCCTTGCAACCTGATTCCACTTTCAGTCTATAACATTAATAACCCTAGGACTAATTCTGTTCACTCTTACATCATTCCAATGATGACGAGATGTCGTACGGGAAGGTACATTCCAAGGACACCACACACCCCCTGTCCAAAAAGGGCTCCGATATGGTATAATTCTCTTCATTACTTCCGAAGTCTTCTTCTTCCTAGGCTTCTTCTGAGCCTTTTACCACGCCAGCCTTGCCCCTACACCCGAACTAGGCGGCTGCTGACCACCCACAGGCATTACAACTCTTGACCCCTTTGAAGTCCCCCTGCTTAATACCGCCGTACTACTTGCTTCAGGAGTAACTGTTACCTGGGCCCACCACAGCATTATAGAAGGGGAACGAAAACAGGCCATCCACTCACTAACCCTAACAATTCTTCTAGGCTTTTATTTTACCTTCCTTCAAGCCATAGAGTATTACGAAGCCCCCTTCACAATTGCAGACGGCGTATACGGCTCTACCTTCTTCGTAGCAACAGGTTTCCACGGACTTCATGTCATTATTGGCTCTACATTCCTAGCAGTCTGCCTACTACGACAAATCCAGTACCATTTTACATCTGAACACCACTTCGGGTTTGAAGCAGCTGCCTGATACTGACACTTTGTAGATGTCGTATGACTATTCCTTTATATCTCTATCTACTGATGAGGTTCTTAATCTTTCTAGTATTAAAGCTAGTATAAGTGACTTCCAATCACCTGGTCTTGGTTAAAATCCAAGGAAAGATAATGAACCTTACAATAGTCGTAATTACGATTACCGTCCTCCTTTCTACAATCCTAGCCATTGTGTCCTTCTGATTACCTCAAATAAGCCCCGACCACGAAAAGCTCTCCCCCTATGAATGTGGCTTCGACCCCCTGGGATCAGCTCGTCTACCCTTCTCACTCCGCTTCTTCCTGGTGGCCATTCTTTTCCTTCTTTTTGACCTAGAAATTGCCCTACTACTACCCCTCCCTTGAGGAGATCAACTAGCTTCCCCAGTCTTAACCTTATTATGAGCTGCAACTGTCTTAGTTCTACTAACACTCGGATTAGTTTATGAATGAATTCAAGGAGGACTAGAGTGAGCCGAATAGACGCTTAGTTTAAGAAAAACACTTGATTTCGGCTCAAAAGCTTGTGGTTAAAGTCCACAATTGTCTAATGACCCCTACTCACTTCGCCTTCTCATCAGCCTTCATCCTGGGCCTAACAGGCCTGGCCTTCCATCGAACCCACCTCCTCTCCGCCCTTTTATGTTTGGAAGGTATAATACTCTCCTTGTTCATCGGGCTCTCAATCTGAACACTACAACTAGGTGCTACCAACTTCTCAGCAGCTCCCATACTTCTACTGGCTTTTTCAGCCTGCGAAGCAAGCGCAGGGCTGGCTCTTCTAGTAGCCACCGCCCGCACCCACGGATCTGACCGTCTACAAACCCTAAACCTCCTACAATGCTAAAAATCCTTATCCCAACCCTAATGCTTTTCCCTACAACCTGATTTACGCCCGCCAAATGACTCTGGCCCACAACCCTCTCCCACAGCCTAGTAATTGCATTAGCCAGCCTGACCTGACTAAAAAACACATCTGAGACAGGCTGAACCTGCCTCAACCCCTTTATAGCAACAGACGCCCTTTCCACGCCCCTCCTTGTCCTTACCTGCTGACTTCTACCACTTATAATTATAGCAAGCCAAAATCACACCGCCCTTGAACCCATTAACCGCCAACGAATGTATATTAGCCTTCTAACATCCCTACAACTATTCCTTATCATGGCCTTTGGCGCCACCGAACTCCTCATGTTTTACGTTATATTTGAAGCGACCCTAATCCCCACCCTAATTATCATTACCCGATGAGGTAACCAGACAGAACGCCTTAACGCAGGAACATATTTTCTATTTTATACCCTGGCTGGCTCTCTGCCTTTACTTGTTGCACTACTCCTCCTACAAAAAGATACAGGTTCTTTATCTCTCTTAAGTATTCAATACACCAACGCCATCCCCCTCTCCTCTTACGCAGACAAGCTCTGGTGAGCAGGCTGCCTAATCGCATTCCTGGTAAAAATGCCTTTGTATGGGGCCCACCTTTGACTCCCAAAAGCACACGTTGAAGCCCCTGTCGCAGGCTCTATAGTACTAGCTGCAGTTCTCCTTAAACTAGGAGGATATGGTATAATTCGTATAATAACAATACTAGAGCCTCTCACTAAAGAGCTAAGCTACCCCTTTATCATCTTAGCCCTCTGAGGTGTAATCATAACAGGCTCAACATGCCTTCGCCAAACAGACCTAAAATCACTCATCGCCTACTCATCAGTAAGTCACATGGGCCTTGTCGTAGGGGGTATTCTGATTCAAACACCCTGAGGACTTGCAGGAGCCGTGATCCTTATAATTGCACATGGCTTGACGTCTTCAGCCCTTTTCTGCCTAGCCAATACAAATTACGAGCGAACCCACAGTCGAACCCTTCTTTTAGCCCGAGGACTACAAATAGTTCTACCCCTAATAGCAACCTGATGATTTATTGCAAGCTTAGCCAACTTGGCCCTACCACCCCTCCCCAACCTCATGGGGGAGCTTATAATTATTACCTCCTTATTTAGCTGATCCTGATGAACCATTGCCCTTACAGGAGCAGGTACTCTCATTACCGCAAGTTACTCCCTTTACATGTTCCTCATAACACAACGAGGACCCGTCCCAGCACATATCACGGCCCTAAGCCCTTCTCACACCCGCGAACACCTTATAATGGCCCTCCACCTTCTCCCCCTCCTTCTTCTTACCCTGAAGCCTGAGCTAATCTGAGCTTGAGTAAACTGTAGATATAGTTTAATGAAAACATTAGATTGTGATTCTAAAAACAGGGGTTAAAGCCCCCTTATCCACCGAGAGAGGCTCGTCAGCACCGGAGACTGCTAATTTCCGCGACCTTGGTTAGACCCCTGGGCTCTTCTCGCCCTGCTTCTAAAGGATAACAGCTCATCCGTTGGTCTTAGGAACCAAAGACTCTTGGTGCAAATCCAAGTAGCAGCTATGCATTCTACCCCCCTAGTAATATCCTCAAGCTTACTTATTATTTTTCTACTATTGACATATCCCCTTCTGACAACCCTTCAGCCTCGCCCACAAGAGCCCGACTGAGCCGTCTCCCATGTCAAAACAGCAGTTGCCCTAGCTTTTTTCGTCAGCCTAATCCCCCTTTTCCTATTCCTCAATGAAGGGGCAGAAGCGATTATTACCTCCTGAAGCTGAATAAATACAACAACCTTCGACGTAAACATTAGCTTTAAATTCGACCACTACTCCCTAATCTTCGTCCCCATTGCCCTATACGTCACTTGGTCCATCCTAGAGTTCGCCTCCTGATACATGCATGCCGACCCCTACATAAACCGCTTTTTTAAGTACCTACTAGTCTTTCTTGTTGCCATAATCATTCTTGTTACGGCAAACAATCTTTTCCAATTTTTTATCGGCTGAGAAGGTGTAGGAATTATGTCCTTTCTTCTCATCGGCTGATGATACGGACGGGCAGACGCAAATACAGCAGCCCTACAAGCAGTTGTGTACAATCGCGTCGGAGACGTTGGACTGTTATTCGCAATAGCATGAATAGCAACAAACGTCAACTCTTGAGAGCTGCAACAAATCTTTACAGCAACAAAAGATCTTGACCTTACCTTCCCCCTTCTTGGCCTTATTATCGCTGCCACTGGCAAATCTGCACAATTCGGCCTACATCCATGACTCCCCTCAGCCATGGAAGGTCCTACGCCAGTATCTGCCCTACTGCACTCAAGCACTATAGTTGTTGCTGGTATTTTTCTACTTGTACGAACAAGTCCCCTATTAGAGCACAACCAAACAGCCCTCACCACCTGCCTATGTCTCGGAGCACTAACAACACTATTTACAGCTACTTGTGCCTTAACCCAGAACGACATCAAAAAGATTGTAGCTTTCTCTACATCCAGCCAACTCGGCCTAATAATAGTAACCATCGGCCTTAACCAACCTCAACTAGCCTTCCTACACATCTGTACCCACGCCTTTTTCAAAGCGATACTTTTCCTTTGCTCCGGCTCAATTATCCACAGCCTAAACGACGAACAAGACATCCGAAAAATAGGGGGCACATATCATCTTGCACCATTTACATCCTCCTGCCTTACCATTGGGAGCCTTGCCCTTACAGGCACCCCTTTCTTAGCAGGCTTCTTCTCGAAAGATGCCATTATTGAAGCACTAAACACATCACACCTAAACGCCTGAGCCCTCATCCTGACCCTCCTAGCCACTTCTTTTACAGCCATCTATAGCCTCCGCGTAGTATTTTTTGTCTCAATAGCCCACCCACGATTCAACGCTTTATCCCCCATTAATGAAAACAACCCAGCAGTCATCAACCCCCTAAAACGCCTAGCGTGAGGCAGCATTATCGCAGGACTTTTAATTACATCCAATATTATACCCTTAAAAACCCCCGTGATATCAATACCCCCGTTACTTAAACTAGCTGCCCTTTTAGTAACTATTCTTGGCCTACTTATAGCCCTTGAACTAGCAACACTTACTAACAAACAATATAAAATTACCCCTCACCTAACCCCCCACCATTTCTCAAATATGTTAGGCTTTTTCCCTGCCATTATTCACCGATTTGCCCCCAAACTCAACCTGGTACTAGGACAAACACTAGCCACCCAAATAATCGACCAAACCTGACTAGAGAAAGTAGGGCCTAAAGCCACAGCCAATCTAAATGCACCCCTGATTTCAACAACAAGCAACACCCAACAAGGAATAATCAAAACATATCTTACCCTCTTCCTCCTAACCCTTGCCCTTACCACCTTAGTATTCGCCTATTAAACTGCTCGAAGAGCCCCCCGACTTAAGCCACGCGTTAACTCTAAAACAACAAATAACGTAAGAAGCAACACCCACGCACTTAGCACTAGTATACCCCCTCCCGACGAATACATCATGGCAATACCCCCAACGTCCCCACGCAACACAGATAAGTCCCCATACTCATCAGCGGGCACCCAAGAGAATTCACACCATCCCTCTCAAAACACACCTAACGCCAAACCAACCCCCACCAAGTAAACCACTATATCTACCATTACAGGGCCACTCACCCAGCTCTCAGGATAAGGCTCAGCAGCAAGAGCCGCAGAATATGCAAATACAACCAACATCCCTCCAAGATAAATTAAGAATAAAACTAAAGACAGGAAAGGCCCGCCATGGCCAACTAACACCCCACAACCCATGCCCGCCACAACAACCAACCCCAAAGCAGCAAAATAGGGAGAAGGGTTAGAAGCAACCGCAACTAACCCCAAAACTAAACCGAACAAAAATAAAGATATGATATATGTCATAATTCCTGCCAGGACTTTAACCAGAACCAATGGCTTGAAAAACCACCGTTGTTATTCAACTACAAGAACCCTTAATGACCAGCCTACGAAAAACGCACCCCCTTCTAAAAATTGCTAACCACGCATTAGTAGACCTACCCGCCCCTTCTAATATCTCAGTATGATGAAACTTCGGCTCTCTCCTAGGCCTCTGCTTGATCGCACAAATCCTCACGGGACTATTCCTCGCCATACACTATACATCAGACATCGCCACCGCCTTCTCCTCAGTCGCACACATTTGCCGGGACGTTAACTACGGGTGACTCATCCGAAACCTTCATGCCAACGGTGCTTCCTTCTTCTTCATCTGCATCTACGCCCACGTCGGCCGAGGTCTGTACTACGGCTCTTATCTTTACAAAGAGACATGAAACGTTGGAGTAGTACTCCTGCTTCTAGTTATAATAACTGCTTTCGTTGGATATGTCCTGCCATGAGGACAAATGTCTTTCTGGGGCGCCACCGTCATTACAAATCTTCTTTCTGCGGTACCTTATGTTGGAGACATGCTAGTTCAATGAATCTGAGGGGGCTTCTCAGTAGACAATGCCACCCTTACTCGTTTCTTTGCCTTCCACTTCTTGTTTCCTTTTGTTATCGCCGGTGCCACCCTCGTACACCTTCTTTTCCTCCACGAAACCGGCTCAAATAACCCTCTCGGCTTAAACTCAGACGCCGACAAAATTTCCTTCCACCCTTACTTCTCATACAAGGACCTCCTAGGCTTTGCAGCCCTCCTTATTGCCCTTACATCCCTAGCCCTATTTTCACCAAATCTCCTGGGAGACCCAGACAACTTCACCCCCGCCAACCCCCTTGTAACACCACCCCACATTAAACCCGAATGATACTTCTTGTTTGCCTACGCCATTCTGCGCTCTATCCCCAACAAACTGGGAGGAGTCCTAGCCCTTCTAGCCTCTATCCTCATTTTAATGCTTGTACCCATCCTCCACACATCCAAACAACGAGGCTTGACATTCCGCCCACTTACACAGTTCCTATTTTGGACACTAGTCGCAGATGTACTGATCCTAACCTGAATTGGAGGCATGCCTGTTTCCCACCCATTCGTTATCATCGGGCAAGTCGCATCATTTTTGTATTTCTTCCTGTTCTTAGTCCTTATACCACTAGCTGGTTATGTCGAGAACAAAACACTTAAATGAGCTTGCATTAGTAGCTCAGAGCCAGAGCGCTGGTCTTGTAAACCAGATGCCGGAGGTTAAACTCCTCCCTATTGCTCAAAGAAAGGAGATTTTAACTCCCACCCCTGGCTCCCAAAGCCAGGATTCTAAGTTAAACTATTCTTTGAATTTTTATAGTACATGTATGTATTATCACCATGAATTTATATTAACCAGAATCAATAGTATGTAAGGACATATAATGATTATTCCACATTTCTAGGCTTACACCATTCATACAGCAACATAAAGAAGAAGGTATACGCAAAGCACTTACTGACATTTCCAACAATTTAAAGTTTTGCCATAGGCGAAACTTAAGACCGAACACAATCCTTCATGAGTTAAGTTATACATCTACCCAACATCCCGTCAAATATCAGTATCTTAATGTAGTAAGAGCCGACCAACAAGTCCATTTCTTAATGCCAACGGTTATTGAAGGTGAGGGACAACTATTGTGGGGGTTTCACACAGTGAATTATTCCTGGCATTTGGTTCCTACTTCAGGGCCATTGATTGATATTATCCCTCACACTTTCATCGACGCTTGCATAAGTTAATGGTGGGATACATAAGCGGGAGCTCCCAGCATGCCGAGCGTTCACTCCATCGGGCAAGGGGTTCTCTTTTTTTTTTTTCCTTTCAACTGGCATCTCACAGTGCACACGGTCCTAGTTGACAAGGTTGAACATTTTTCTTGTTACAAGGAAATAGTATGAATGGTGAAAAGTCTTTCATAAAAGAATTGCATATAGGGATATCAAGAGCATAAATAGTGAGATTTACTAGACAAATATCTAAGTGACCCCCTCTCGGCTTTTACGCGTTAAACCCCCCTACCCCCCTAAACTACTGAGATAGCTAACGCTCCTGAAAACCCCCCGGAAACAGGAAAATCTCTAGTAATTTTTTTTGTCGCTCCAATGTGTTGTTATTTACATTATTGTAAATATTGATTTA